GTTCCAGAAGATGTTAATGGTAAGCAAGAAGATTGTTTACGAAGAAACAACAAGAAAAATTCATATTCTGATACATAAGAGTTATATAGGAATCGAAATAGTCTTTTATTTTCTTTTTTCAAAAGAAAAATCGATTTCATTGAAGTAATAAGACTATTCCAATTCGAATAGTAGTTGAGAAAGAATCGCAATAAATGCAAAGATGGAACATCTTTGATCCGGTATTGAAGGAGTTGAACCAAGATTTCAAAATGGATAGGATAGGGTATTTCTATATGTGATAGATAATGTAAATGCAAAAATTTGTCTTCTAAAAAGGGAAATATTGAATGAATAGATCGTAAATTCTGAAACTTTGGTGTTTCTTTTTCTTTCGGACAAGATAATTCTCGTAGCGAGAATGGGATTTCTACAACGATCGCAAACCCCTCAGATAGAATCTGAGAATAAAACTCAGAATAAAAAAAATTGTTGTAATCCAACAATCGATCTTGGTTAGGATGATTAACCGAGTTAATCCAAAAATTCTGCTGATACATTCGAATAATTAAACGTTTCACAAGTAGTGAACTAAATTTCTTGTTATTACAACTAACAATTTCCACAGGTTCGGAACCTTTTAATCCATAATCATGGGCAAATGCATAAATATACTCCTGAAAGAGAAGTGGGTAAACGAAGTATTGTTGACGAGATTTCTGTTTTTCTGAATACCCTTCCAATTTTTCCATTTGTATTTCTACTTGAATCAGAAAGAAGAAGCATTTCTCGGTTTCTCAAATGATGATACATAGTGCAATATGGTCAAAACAGGGTGTTGCATTTTTTAATACAAACCCTGGAAAGAAAAGGAATCTAATCCACAGATCTTTTCCTTTTCTATCCAATTAGTTTATGTTTGTTCTAATTACAAAAGAGAACAAATCTTTTATTTTTGCAGGCCAATCGCTCTTTTGACTTTGGAATCCAGTCTCTTTATCAATATACTGCTTCTTTTACACATTCAATCCATAACATCCCTTTTCAATCTATAATCAAGAATAATTAGGATTTCTAAAAAAAAAAAAAAAGAAAAAATCAAGGGTCCGTTCATAGGAAAACCCAACCTTTCCCCGCATCAGGCACTAATCTATTTTTAACGTCTAATTAGATCGGGGAATCATTTCAATTAAGAAGTTAAGCTCGTTGCTTTTTATTTTACCAGAATTGGAGCCAGGCTCTATCCATTTATTCACTAGACCCAGAAAATAGGAATTTTTTATTCCATTCCAAAAATCAAAAATAAGAAATTGATTTTATTACGACATGCTATTTTTTCCATTCATTACCCTTGAGGATCAGTCGTGGTCTTCTAGACTCTACCAAGAGTCTGGACGAATTTGTTGCTTCATCCAAATGTGTAAAAGATCATAGTCGCACTTAAAAGCCGAGTACTCTACCATTGAGTTAGCAACCCAGATAAAATAGGATCTTAGATACGATCGAAACCCAAAAATCAATGGAATTACACCGCACGCTCCTGTCAAAACATTGAACTAGCAAAACATTAAAAGAAAGATTTTATCGCCCATTAAAAACACTCAAATGCCAAAATGAACAGGTCCGGCTAAATTTCACTAAGGTTAAAAAAGGAGCGGCCCCAATCACGATAGCAAAATTGTCATTTTTTTAGCAATTTATATTTCTTTATATAAATAAATCTTGTATGAGAGTACATGCAAGAGGGACAACCTTATCATTTGAGCGAAGTGTAGACAGAAAAACCTAATATGGAGTGAGGATAAAGAGACCTATCTATCTACAAATTCTATTTGTTCAATAGACCTTTGTCAATGGAAATACAATGGTAAGAAAACAAATTAGATAGAAAAAGTAAATAAAATAAGGGCTTATGTTGGATTGGCACGACATAAATCCAGTCAAAAATAGGACTAAGAAAGAGGCAAATTGTGTCTAAATAATTAGACAACGAGGGATACTAGTGATCCTCTCCTACTTTTTTATTCATTTAGTTCTTCAATTAACTCAAAGTTCCTTCTTTTTCTTTAAAGAATTCTGCCTTCCTTAAAATATCATAAACAGTTCTTGTAGGTTGAGCACCCTTTTCAAGGAAATAGAGAATAGCTGGAACATTTAAACAAGTTTGATTCTTTATCGGATCATAAAAACCTACTTTTCGAAGATCTCTTCCTTCTCTTCGAGATCGAACATCAATTGCAACGATTCGATAGACAGCTTATTGGGATAGATGTAGCTAAACAATGCCCCCCCTAGAAACGTATAGGAGGTTTTCTCCTCATACGGCTCGAGAAAAAGATTCGAATTTCTGTCTATAATACAAGTAGATAGAAATTAGACTATGACTTGCATTAATTTCCTTACAGAAAAAACAAATTTCATTTATACTCATGACTCAAGTTGGTTAATTTTGACTGACAGACTTAAAAGGAAAAATCCTTCCAAATTTTTTGAGTCGTCTCTAAACTCTTTTCTTTGTCTCATCTCGAACGAATTGACTTTTATTCCTTATTCTGATCCAATTCTATTGTTGAGACAATTGAAAATCGCGTTTACTTGTTCCGGAATTCTTTATCTTTGATTTGTGAAATCCTTGGGTTTAGACATTACTTCGGGAATTCCTATTCTTTTTTCTTTCAAAAGAGTAGCAACATACCCTTTTTTTCTTATTTCCTTCGATAAAGCATTTCCCTCTTCTATAGAAATCGAATATGGCCGATTGATTCTGATAAACTTTTAATTGAAAGAGTTTTTCCAATCTTCCAAAATTGGACTTTCTTCTTATTTTAACCTTTCGATTTCTATATTAAGGATAGACTGACAAAGTTGGCCTAATTTATTAGTTTTCACTAACCCTAGATTCTTTCCCTTGATAAAAAATCAATTCTGTCCTCTCGAGCTCCATCGTGTACTATTTACTTACAAACAACCCAGCGCAAATTTGGTTCGGGACGAATAGAACAGACTATGTCGAGCCAAGAGCATTTTCATTACTATGGAAAATGATGGATAACAAAATCCACAATCGATCATGTCCTTCAAGTCGCACGTTGCTTTCTACCACATCGTTTTAAACGAAGTTTTACCATAACAAACATTCCTCTAATTTCATTGCAAAGTGGTATAGGGAATTGATCCAATATGGATGGGATCATGAATAGTCATTGGTTTAGTTTAGTTTTTTGTATACTAATTCAAACTTGCTATCTATGGAGAAATATGGATAAAAGAAATAAGTATTTATCGGGGAAGACTCCGCAAAGATCCAATTTATTTAAACCCATATTCTATCATATGAAGGAAAGGAAACATAGTTCGAAAAAGACGAATAAACAAGTTTGCTTAAGACTTATTTTTTATTGAATTTCCATCCTCAACAGAGGACTCGAGATGGTCAATCCTGAAATGAGAAGCGAAGGATCGACTCTTCTCCAACAAATAAACTATCAACCTCAAAAAAAGTTTAATTAATTTAATTACTATATTAGAATTAGATTAGCAATATATTTTTCCATAACAAAAACTATTAACTAAATAAACTATTCCAATGAAAAGATTGAAAGTTTTTTGGTAGTTATAGAATTCTCGTACTTCTTCGACTCGAATACCAAAAGAGGGAAAAAAATGAAGTAAAAAAAAAAACACATTTCGTGTAAAGTCAAATTAAGGCCTTTGCTTTTACTTATAGCATTCTTTCTTTTACCTAAAAGAAGCAACTCCAAATCAAAAATCAGGAGAAGTATGATTTTTTGAATCCATTCTATCCAACGAACAGTTCTTACCTTATCCTTACCAGAATGGATCATTCTGGATATTTAAAGAATCGCAGATCGAGATGGTTTTCGCTTAACCAAAGAGGGGCCCTTTTTACTAATAATATAATACAACAAAAATCTATCTCTATCATAAAGGGATAGGTCTCATTTTTTATACAGTGTTTTACGTCAAGTTTAAAATTTTTTCAATTAATTCGAAAGCCGAGTAGACAGAATATATGAATTTCTCTCTAATCCTCACATTCCATTGATTTAGAAATGGATATTTGCAAATCAGATAATATCTAAAATACAAAAATGGAGTTCCTATCCATAGAATAGAAACCCTTTTTCTTTTTTCGCAAGCCGATCTTGGTCAAAAGTTTTAAGACCTGTGCTGAAACTAAAAACTTCCTATTCTTTAATCTGGCCATGAAATATAGAATTAGGATACCCCCTTTATTTTCTTTTTATTTACTTACTTTAGTTCTTTAGTTCGGGAAAAATAAATAGGGGGTCCTTCTTTTCTTTCACATTAGATGTCAAATGTATCATGTAAGAATTCCCCCTTCATGGATATGGAGCATAAAGTTTATCTAAGAAGTTCGAATTTCAAAACACATATGAGTAATGAGTAGTAGTAGGGGCATATCCTGAATGTGACTGATAGACCCAATTTTTCATGAAAATAAAGATATTCAATTTGACTGGACTTGACACTTGATTATGTTTTCTGAGAAAGAAAAAGAATGCTTAGAAATGCATCTAATCTAAGAGTTCATAAGAGATAATTATTCTCTTTAATAAACTTTCTTTTGTCTCGTGTGGGGTACAATATGATTTCATCTTTCGTTTCATCAGAAAAAATCTGGGACGGAAGGATTCGAACCTCCGAGTAACGGGACCAAAACCCGCTGCCTTACCACTTGGCCACGCCCCATTTCTGGTTTTATGCGACACTAATAAACACTATTATGTTTATTTGTTATTCGTCAATCCCACTTCAATTACATAAAAAATGAGGGATACTCTCTTGCTAGGATTCTAGACATGCGGATAATATAGAATCCAAAAAATGCATTGATCATTACATGGAATTCTATTAAGATATTATATGAAAGTCGAATTTCTTCCATTCTCATTTGAGAGTGCGAATACAAGGAGGTATTTTGCGTTTGGGAAAGTCCGAAGAAAAAAGGATTTTGAACCCGCCTTTTCTTTTTTCCCTTAGAAAAATAACTCAATCAAAATCCAATTATCTACTCTACAAGAACGAAATGCTTGTTATGCCTAATATACTTAGTTTAACCTGTATCTGTTTTAATTCTGTTCTTTATCCGACTAGTTTTTTCTTCGCCAAATTGCCCGAAGCTTATGCCATTTTCAACCCAATCGTGGATTTTATGCCTGTCATACCTATACTCTTTTTTCTATTAGCCTTTGTTTGGCAAGCTGCTGTAAGTTTTCGATGAAATCTTTACTACTCTGTTCTGTCTGCCAAATTGAATGATGTATTCATTCCAAAAAAATTCTAAAAATGAATAAAAGCCGAGAAGTCTTATATTATGAACCTTCGATTCTAAAATTCTAATTCTTCTACATTGAATGTATAGCTGCAGCAATAAATTGGGATCCGCCTTTCTACCCCACCCCCACCCCCTGCACCTACGTTGAGCAGGTACCTTTAGGTACCCACACAATACCTAACCTAATTTTTGATATTGATAAGAGTGCTTATTATAAATCAATTCTTGCAATTTTTTTCAAGAATTGATTTTTGCATTTTTAGGTGTAAAAATAAACAAAACCCATCCTAGTGGATCTGTGTGGTAAGGAAAAACGGGTAATCTATTCCTTAAAAAAAAATCTTGGAGATTATGTAATGCTTACTCTCAAACTTTTTGTTTATACAGTAGTGATATTCTTTGTTTCCCTCTTTATCTTTGGATTCTTATCTAATGACCCAGGACGTAATCCTGGGCGTGAGGAGTAAAAATCCAAATTTTTTTGGAATTTTTTCTTACAAATTGGATTTGTTTCGTACATTTATCTATGAGAAAATCCGGGGGTCAGAATTCCTTCCAATTCGAAAGTCCCAAATGATCCGAGGGGGCGGAAAGAGAGGGATTCGAACCCTCGGTACAAAAAAATTGTACAACGGATTAGCAATCCGCCGCTTTAGTCCACTCAGCCATCTCTCCCCGTTCCAAATCGAAAGGTTTCCGTGATATGACAGAGGCAAGAAATAACGATTGCAAAAAATCCTTCCTTTTTCTTTCAAAAGTCCATAAAAATTATATTGCCAATTCCATTTGAATTATATTCTTTTTTCTTAATGTTAATAAAAAAAAGAAGAAAATTCTTGTTTTTTCTTTCTAAAATTCGATATTGGCTGAGAAACAATCAGATAGATTTTCTCTTCAGCGGGCATTTTCATATAGGACTTGTTATAATAAAACAAGCAGGTTATATAAAAAATAAAAAACTCTTTTTTCGATTATTTATAAACAAAACAAAAAGGGTTCTTATCAAACCCACCATAAAATTGGAAAGAAAGATAAAGTAAGTAGACCTGACTCCTTGAATGATGCCTCTATCCACTATTCTGATATATAAATTCGATGTAGATGAAATTGTATAAGCGGATTTTTTGTATTTCCTTAGACTTAGACCGCGCAAGGCAAGAATTTTTCGCTATTTACGATTTCATATTCTTGTTACTAGATGTTCTATAGGAATAAGAAGAAATCGCAACTCCTTTCCGCTACACATAAAAATTGATTTCGAAAGTCAAATTTTTTTTTTCAATATCTTTCTTTTTTTTTCAGAATCCAATTTTTGTTCTTCCACCCATGCAATAGAGAGCGAGTGGGAAAAGAGGGGTTACTTTTATTTTCATTTTTCCTTAAAAGATAGGCTTTGAAATAGGAGTCATGGAATAATGCTGAATTCAAATGTTTATTTCTATAGTATAAGAAAAACTAATCGAATCAAATTCATGGATTTACCACGACCTCGGTTGTGACCCCATAGATAAAAATAAAAAATTTCTATCTTCGAGACCTTTGAAAAAGGGCATTGAACGAGAAAGAAATCGTCCACAGATAATCAAACTATCGTATGCCTTGGAAGTGATATGAGGTGCTCGGAAATGGTTGAAGTAATTGAATAGGAGGATCACTATGACTATAGCCCTTGGTAGAGTTACTAAAGAAGAAAATGATCTATTTGATATTATGGACGACTGGTTACGAAGGGACCGTTTCGTTTTTGTAGGATGGTCCGGCCTATTGCTCTTTCCTTGTGCTTATTTCGCTTTAGGGGGTTGGTTTACAGGGACAACTTTTGTAACTTCTTGGTATACCCATGGATTGGCTAGTTCCTATTTGGAAGGTTGTAATTTCTTAACCGCGGCAGTTTCCACCCCTGCCAATAGTTTAGCACACTCTTTGTTGCTACTATGGGGCCCGGAAGCGCAAGGGGATTTTACTCGTTGGTGTCAATTAGGCGGTCTGTGGACTTTTGTCGCTCTCCATGGGGCTTTTGCACTAATAGGTTTCATGTTACGTCAATTTGAACTTGCTCGGTCTGTTCAATTGCGGCCTTATAATGCAATTTCATTCTCTGCTCCAATCGCTGTTTTTGTTTCCGTATTCCTTATTTATCCACTGGGGCAATCTGGTTGGTTCTTTGCGCCGAGTTTTGGCGTAGCAGCGATATTTCGATT